AGACTTTACAAATCAAAACCGAGAATTGGTACTCCATTGCTGTCATTTCATATGTATATGGTTACAATTATTTACGCTCCCAGTGTGCCTATGATGTAGCACCAGGCGGATTTTTAGCTAGTGTGTATCATCTTACGAGAATACAATATGGTGTAGATAAACCAGAAGAGGTATGCATAAAAGTATTTGTCCCAAGGAGTAATCCTAGAATCTCGTCTGTTTTCTGGATTTGGAAAAGTGCTGATTTTCAAGAACGCGAATCTTATGATATGTTGGGAATCTCTTATGATAATCATCCACGCCTTAAACGTATCTTGATGCCTGAAAGTTGGATAGGCTGGCCCTTACGTAAGGACTATATTACCCCAAATTTCTATGAAATACAAGATGCTCATTGAATGATAAGGAAACTAATGTTCACTTATACGACACAACTCCAGATTTCATTCAAGTCAAGGAATATTTTGACGTTCTGTTCTAGATGAAACAGAGTAACTGGACTCTAATTCGTATTATGGATAGGCCTAAAAAAGGCTTCATTGCTATTCCCGAATTTTGAAAAGATCATATCTATTTTGTATGAGCAGAAACCAAAAGATGAATCAAAAGAGTTCTGCACCATGAACTTTGTACCGCGCACATCACTTAGACAGACCTCGGAACGTAAGCAAGAGTGAAGAAATAGAATAAATATAAAAGAAAATGCGAAATTCCGAAATAAAAAGGGATTGAATTTTATTTGTACTGTGTCTGAAATGCATCCTGTTTATTCCTATCCTTCAATTCCTCTATACTTTTTTTAAGTTTTTTTAAATTAAAACTTTTTTTTTGATTTGATATATATATATGAAGACTTAACACTTGAAGACTTAACACTCTTTTTGAGTGAGAGAAAGCACAATATGAACAAACAAGAAAGAAACAAGAAAGAAAAAAGAAAGGGGAACATAATCCCACTTTAGTTCTTTACCATAACCATACATATATTTTTTACCATCTCTAAAAATGGGGGTATATATCTATACGCTAGATGAATAAGTATGTATCATGCTCTAGACTATTAACTGACGAATATATATCCCGATCTGTCTCGATTAATTTGTATAAATATACATCCGATATATTATTCATATGTCAGGAACCAGATTTGAACTGGTGACACGAGGATTTTCAGTCCTCTGCTCTACCAACTGAGCTATCCCGACATTTCCCGTGCATCATCCTAGTAGAGTACTTGTATCTATGTCAATTAAAGGGACTAAAAAAGTATTATCTAATAAATGTAAGGATAATGATATAGACTGTGAATGATTCAATAATAGAGATTCCTTGCCCATATATGTTCATTTGTACAGGTATCTATCAAAATTGGGATAAGATCCAAAGATTTCTCTTCGGATCCATTTGTGAAAGAGTGGAGTGAATGAGAAAGAAAGATAGTGAATTTTGTTTGAACCACTGATGAAAAAAAAAAGAGGATAAATAAATAGTTAGGAAGTAAAATGGACTTTTTGTTGGGGATAGAGGGACTTGAACCCTCACGATTTCTAAAGTCGACGGATTTTCCTCTTACTATAAATTTCATTGTTGTCGGTATTGACATGTAGAACGGGACTCTCTCTTTATTCTCGTCCGATTAATCAGTTTTTCAAAAGATCTATCAAACTCTGGAATGAATGATTTGATCACTGAATGTTCGATTTTTCCTTCAACTTCGATTGGAATGGATTCACAATAACTCTGAATTTTTTCTTTCATATATATATATTCGATAGATTCGGGTCGTGATTAATCGTTTGATATGTTAGTATGTATACGTACGTATTAGATATATAGGGCCGTCCTTTCTGTAATTTCGATAGAGGGATTCCAGCTACCAACACAACGTAGTCAACTCCATTCGTTAGAACAGCTTCCATTGAGTCTCTGCACCTATCCTTTTTTATTCTAGTTTTATAAACTCTTGTTTTCAAAATAAAGATTTGGCTCAGGATTGCCCATTTTTAATTCCAGGGTTTCTCTGAATTTGGAAGTTACCACCTAGTAGGTTTCCATACCAAGGCTCAAGCCAATCAAGTCCGTAGCGTCTACCAATTTCGCCATATCCCCCTTTGATTTGAGACCAAGATCCAGTTGGAATTCCACCCATCTCTTTCATTTATTTTTGAACCGTTGAATTCATTAGATAATGATTCCCATATCGAAAAAGTGTATGCTGCTATTTGATTTTTTTGGCGATCCTCTATCAGTTTATCTCTATTGGATAAAACTTGTTTCAATCAGAAATGATTCTATCATTGATGTATCCGCAATTCAATATGGATAGATATATCCCACATATATATGTTTCTCCCTCCCTTTCTTTTTTACAGTGCGATTTGGAATACAGGAACGGTCGATATTCATTCTTTTTTTTTTCGTCCTATCTCTTCCTTTTCCGAATGAAACCAGAAAAATGTCTTATTCTAATTTGGATTGTGTATCTTTATCCTTATCTTATCCTTTTCTTAGGACCGATCCGCTCGCTATAATTATTGCTATAACTGCTTTACTTTACTTTAATTTACTTAAATTTAAATTAACTTTAATTTACTTTAATTAATTTACTTTAATTTAAATTTAAGAAATAAATACTTTTTATATTAAGTTTATAATTATATTAAGTTTATAATCATAATTTATAATTTTATATTATAAATTTTATATTATCATTAATAAATATATATATAAATATATATATATATTAATATTAAAATTAAAAATTTAATGTATAAATAAATGTATAAATAAATGTATAAATATATAAAAAAAATGCATAAAATAAAAAAAATAGAATGTATAAATATTAATTAATGTAAAGAATGAAAATTCTACTAATTTAATTAGTCATATACTAATTAGTCATATATTTCCATTAGAGAAATATCTATTAGAAAAATAGATAGAAAAATAGAATTCTATTAATTCCATTTAGTCATATCTAGTTCTATATCATTAGTTATATTGGTTATATCTAATATAACTAATGATATATATATAATGATATAGATATAACTATAGAACTATGAATTATATAGTTCATATTAAATTAATAGCTAATAGCTAAGCTAAGATCCAGCAGTTTCCTGAATTCCTATACACTATTTCTATTTGTTATACTATTTCTATTTCTGTTATGTGAGCCCGCTTAGCTCAGAGGTTAGAGCATCGCATTTGTAATGCGATGGTCATCGGTTCGATTCCGATAGCTGGCTTTTTTTCTCTATCGATTTTTCCATGATTGATAATCTCTCCTTTTCTCAAAAAAAAAATGTTGGATCACCGATCTATTATGTCGTGGTAACTTGTAACTATGAATAGAATAAAAAATGGATTGGAGCAATTAGATCTCTACAGAACAAATCATAAAACGGAGCCTCAACTTCCTATATATACATATACAAAAAATCCGGATATTAATAGAATTCATTTCATTCTACTTTGTAATACTTCAGTAAATTTAGCTTTGCTTTGTTTATTCTTTAGTTCAGTCTTAATTTAAGATTTCTTCTGTAAAATGAAATTTCAATAAAATAAAAAAAGGAGTCTTTATGTCTCGTTACCGAGGACCTCGTTTCAAAAAAATACGCCGTCTGGGGACTTTACCAGGACTAACTAGTAAAAGACCTAAATCCGGAAGTGATCTTAAAACCCAATTGCGTTCTGGGAAAAGATCGCAATATCGTATTCGTCTAGAAGAAAAACAGAAATTGCGTTTTCATTATGGTCTGACGGAGCGACAATTAGTTAGATATGTACATATCGCTGGAAAAGCCAAAGGTTCAACAGGTCAGGTTTTACTACAACTACTTGAGATGCGTTTGGATAACATCCTTTTTCGATTGGGTATGGCTTCAACCATTCCTGGAGCTAGGCAATTAGTTAACCATAGACATATTTTAGTTAATGGTCGTATAGTGGATATACCAAGTTATCGTTGCAAACCCCGAGATATTATTACTACGAAGGATAAACAAAGATCGAAAGCTCTGATTCAAAATTATATTGCTTCATCCCCCCCCGAGGAATTGCCAAAACATTTGGCTATTGACTCATTCCAATATAAAGGATTAGTAAATCAAATAATAGATAGTAAATGGATCGGTTTGAAAATAAATGAGTTGTTAGTCGTAGAATATTATTCCCGCCAGACTTGAACTGAACCTAACGAAAATAACAAAGAAAGATTCAGAGAATTTTGCCCTCTTTTCGGCGAAGTAAATAGATCTAAGGGCCTTGATCCGCATTTTTCTCATTCACGTATTACAAATAGATCAGCAGTAGGATTTTTTTTCTTTTTTGCTCTTTCTGATATTTGTATTTTACGTACCGCAGTAATGTAATTAGGAATAGAGAATTTCTGGAATAGAGAATTTCTATCAAATAAAAGTCTTATTGCTGGAATAATGGTATCCATTGTTATTTGATTTGATACATTGTGGTCGGTAACGTTGGTGAATTAACAGAAACGGAAAGAGAGGGATTCGAACCCTCGGTAAACAAAAGCCTACATAGCAGTTCCAATGCTACGCCTTGAACCACTCGGCCATCTCTCCTACATAATCTTATTATTGACCAGAAACCGAGTGAATAGCGAGTCATTCATATTATTGCAGTACAGGTATGACCGATCAATGGTTCCATAGGAATAATTCCTTTCAAATTTCCTATTTCTCAACACCAACTTCTCTCATCAGCTACCCCATGGATCTATTACAAATTCATGAATCGTCCCATGGATTTTTATTTCCATTGTATGGCATATGACGTATACATGTCATGTAAACAAAACGTATGGTTACTCTACTCTATTTTATCATGGAATAATTATTCTTTTTCCTCTTTGGATCATAACCAAATTAAAACTTCTCGAGTTATCAAAATCCGTAGTAAAAGAAAGTCCTTGGTTATTCAACTTAGATGAAATCTTAGATGAAATAGTAATAGTTCCATTCATTGGT